GAAAGAATAATACAATTACAATAAACAAAGAAAGAGGGATCCCGTCTTTCTTATATCCATATTTAGGGAGATAGAATTCATGTCATAATTCATAAACTAATGTCTAATTCTTGTTCGTAATCGAAAACGATGGGTTATTGATAATTCTAAAGGAGTATTTTATTGAAGAATTAAGTTATTACTCAACAAATTCAAATTCTTAAGGGATGAGAGCAATTCAGAAGTACCTTTTTTATTTATTATTAAAACGGATTTCTATTTTTATTCTAACAGACAGAATTCAATTGGTCTAATTCAGGATCGTCCAATAGATTTTAATCCTATGTATACTAGGGATATATCAAAATAAATATAACAAAAAATAACCGACTCGGTCCTTAGATTTATTTATGGCCTCGAGGAGCCGTATGAGATGAAAATCTCATGTACAGTTCTGTAATAGCGATGGAAACAGTAATGTTATCACCGACTATGATTATCTAACAGTTCAAGTACAGTTGATATAGTGGATGCGCAATCAAAATATGGTTTTTGGGGATGGAATTTGTGGCGTCAACCTATAGGTTTTATCGTTTTTCTAATTTCTTCCCTAGCGGAATGTGAAAGATTACCTTTTGATTTACCAGAAGCAGAAGAAGAATTAGTAGCCGGTTATCAAACCGAATATTCTGGTATAAAATTTGGTTTATTTTACGTTGCTTCCTATTTAAACCTATTAATTTCTTCATTATTTGTAACAGTTCTTTACTTGGGCGGTTGGAATATCTCTCTTCCGTACATATTCGTTTCTGAGCTTTTTGAAATAAATAAAGCATGTGGAATTTTTGGAACTATAATTGGTATCTTTATTACATTAGCTAAAACTTATTTGTTCTTGTTCATTTCTATCACAACAAGATGGACTTTACCTAGGCTAAGGATAGACCAATTATTAAATCTTGGATGGAAATTTCTTTTACCTATTTCTCTTGGTAATCTATTATTAACAACTTCGTTTCAACTGCTTTCACTGTAAAAGGTTGTTATTCTAAATTCATAACTTGTCTCAAACAAGATAAAGAAACAAAATCAAATTATTCATAGATATTCACGATATGTTTCTTATGGTAAATGGGTTCATGAATTATGGTCAACAAACAGTACGATCTGCAAGGTACATTGGTCAAAGTTTCATGATTACCTTATCCCACGCAAATCGTTTGCCTGTAACTATTCAATATCCTTATGAAAAATTAATCACATCGGAGCGTTTCCGCGGTCGAATCCATTTTGAATTTGATAAATGCATTGCTTGTGAAGTATGTGTTCGTGTATGTCCTATAGATCTACCCGTTGTTGATTGGAAACTGGAAACTGATATTCGAAAGAAACGATTGCTTAATTACAGTATTGATTTCGGGATCTGTATATTTTGTGGTAATTGCGTTGAGTATTGTCCAACAAATTGTTTATCAATGACTGAGGAATATGAACTTTCGACTTATGATCGTCACGAATTGAATTATAATCAAATTGCTTTGGGCCGTTTACCAATGTCAGTAATTGACGATTATACAATCCGAACAATTTTAAATTTTTCTCAACTCAAATAAAATTATCAACTAAAAAAAAAATTCTTTTATTTAATTATTTATATTATCATTATATTATCATATATAAACATTATAGAAATAATATATCATAATAATATAAATATAAACAAAATAATATAATAATAATAATAATAACAATAATAATAACAAAATTAAATAAAAATATAAAAAAGAATTATATATATATATAAATTATATAAATAATATTATCTAAATTTATATAAATTATAAATAGATTATTAATATATAGTTAGAATAAATATTGTAATTATTTCAAAAAAAAAAATATACATAGTATAGTTTCGAACTACTCTTTCGTATAAAGAATGAGATTAGTTCTCTAATTGTATCTATATTATATCAATTCACACTCCTTAGATTTAATTCAATTAGGAATTTTGTATATAAAATTTTTTCCTGGTCCTATCAATAAGGTCATGAAATGTCGATTTTTTTATTTCTTATTTTACATACAATGGATTTGCCTGAACCAATACATGATTTTTTTTTAGTCTTTCTGGGATCGGGTCTTATATTAGGAAGTATAGGAGTAGTATTCCTTACCAACCCGATTTTTTCTGCCTTTTCGTTGGGACTAGTTCTTGTTTGTATATCTTTATTCTATATTTTATCAAATTCCCATTTTGTAGCTGCAGCACAGCTACTTATTTACGTGGGAGCTATAAACGTTTTAATCATATTTGCTGTGATGTTCATGAATGGTTCAGAATATTCTCAAGATTTGAATCTTTGGACCGTTGGGGATGGAGTTACTTTGATGGTTTGTACAAGTATTTTTGTTTCACTAATGACTACTATTCTAGATACATCATGGTACGGGATTATTTGGACTACAAGATCAAATCAGATTCTAGAGCAAGATTTGATAAGTAATAGTCAACAAATTGGAATTCATTTATCAACAGACTTTTTTCTTCCATTTGAACTGATTTCCATAATTCTTTTAGCTGCTTTGATAGGTGCAATTGTCGTGGCTCGCCAGTAAGAAATCTTTAGAACTAGCAACAGCAATCCAAATTCAATTTGATTCTATCTTATAAGATCCATTTCCTTTCAATTATATGTAAATGTGAAAGATTGTTTATGTCAAAAAGACTTTTTTTTTTTTCGATTTATTAAGAATTCTTTTGGTCCGTATTTGTCATATTCTCTAGTCAATCCAATCCGTTGAATTGTTGTTCATATTGAAATGAATCGAAATTGATAAGGAGTTGATCAATGATGCTCGAACATGTACTTGTTTTGAGTGCCTATTTATTTTCTATCGGTATCTATGGATTGATCACGAGCCGAAATATGGTTAGAGCCCTCATGTGTCTTGAACTTATACTGAATGCGGTTAATATAAATTTCGTAACATTTTCTGATTTTTTTGATAGTCGCCAATTAAAAGGAAATATTTTTTCAATTTTTTGTATAGCTATTGCAGCCGCTGAAGCAGCTATTGGACCAGCTATTGTTTCGTCAGTTTATCGTAACAGAAAATCCACTCGTATCAATCAATCGAATTTGTTGAATAAATAAATAGTATTAATATTAATAATAAAATTTAGAATATTGAAATTCTAATATTCATCAATTTCAATTCAAATTAGCATGTATGATATATAACGTATGATCATGTTTGCGAAAACGTAAGAAATCAAAGTATCTTGGTCCCTGTCTTCTTATGAATTGATCCAGAAGTAGATTGATTAGAAAAATTCTGGTAAATCCTTGATTCATCTGGTGTATAAATATATGATTCATTTATAAGTTTACTAGATCGAAAATTTCTGATGTTCAAAAATTAATAGATCCAATGTCACATTCAGTAAAGATTTATGATACGTGTATAGGATGTACTCAATGTGTCCGAGCCTGCCCCACAGATGTGTTAGAAATGATACCTTGGGACGGCTGTAAAGCTAAACAAATTGCTTCTGCTCCAAGAACAGAGGACTGTGTCGGTTGTAAGAGATGTGAATCCGCCTGTCCGACGGATTTCTTGAGTGTTCGAGTTTATTTATGGCATGAAACAACCCGAAGCATGGGTCTAGCTTATTGATACGTTTCAACCCCCCCCCCACGAATACGTTTTTTTTACTGACAAAAGCGCGTGCTCAAAATAGACAAAAAAAAATATTTTCTATTTTGAGCACGCGTTTTTCTGGCCCAAGTGTATCTTATTTTTACCACGAATTTATTTCCTTGGTTAACAATAATTGTAGTTTTGCCAATATTCGCGGGTTCCTTAATCTTCTTATTTCCTCATAGAGGAAATAAGGTAATTAGGTGGTATACTATTTGTATATGCTTAATGGATCTCCTTCTAACAACCTATGCATTCTGTTATCATTTCCAATTGGACGATCCATTAATCCAACTGACGGAAAATTATAAATGGATCAATTTTTTTGATTTTTACTGGAGATTTGGAATAGATGGACTATCTATAGGACCTATTTTACTGACGGGATTTATCACTACTTTAGCTACTTTAGCGGCTCAGCCGGTTACGCGAGAATCCAGATTATTCCATTTCCTGATGTTAGCAATGTATAGTGGTCAAATAGGATCATTTTCTTCTCAAGACATTTTACTTTTTTTCATCATGTGGGAATTAGAATTAATTCCCGTTTATTTACTTTTATCCATGTGGGGCGGAAAGAAACGTTTGTATTCAGCTACAAAGTTTATTTTGTACACTGCAGGAAGTTCCGTTTTTTTATTAATAGGAGTTTTAGGTATCGGTTTATATGGTTCCAATGAACCAACATTAAATTTTGAAACATCAGCTAATCAATCGTATCCTGTGGTACTGGAAATACTATTCTATATTGGATTTCTTATTGCTTTTGCTGTCAAATTGCCGATTATACCCTTACATACGTGGTTACCAGACACCCACGGAGAAGCACATTATAGTACTTGTATGCTTTTAGCCGGAATCTTATTAAAAATGGGAGCATATGGATTGGTTCGAATTAATATGGAATTATTACCCCACGCTCATTCTATATTTTCTCCCTGGTTAATGATATTAGGCGCAATTCAAATAATCTATGCAGCTTCAACATCTCTTGGTCAACGTAATTTAAAAAAAAGAATAGCTTATTCCTCCGTATCTCATATGGGTTTCATAATTATAGGAATAGGTTCTATAAGCGATACGGGACTTAACGGAGCCATTTTACAAATAATCTCTCATGGATTTATTGGCGCTGCGCTTTTTTTCTTGGCAGGGACAAGTTATGATAGAATACGTCTTCTTTATCTCGACGAAATGGGCGGAATGGCTATCCAAATGCCAAAAATATTCACGGTGTTCAGTATCTTATCGATGGCTTCTCTTGCATTGCCGGGCATGAGCGGTTTTGTTGCAGAATTGATAGTCTTTTTTGGAATAATTACCAGTCCAAAATCTTTTTTAATGACAAAAATACTAATTACTTTTGTAACGGCAATTGGAATGATATTAACTCCTATTTATTCATTATCTATGTTACGCCAGATGTTCTATGGATACAAGCTTTTTAATACACCAAACTTTTCTTTTTTTGATTCTGGGCCGCGAGAGTTATTTATTTCGATTTCTATTCTTATACCTGTAATAGGTATTGGTATTTATCCAGATTTTATTTTCTCATTATCAGTTGACAAGGTCGAAGCTATTCTATCTAATTATAGATAGTTTTCATGAATAAAAAAAAAACAAAAAAATAAAAAAGAGTAATAAAAATAAATAAGAAATCCTATTTTTCTTTTTTAATAATGTCCATTGTACAATGAAAAAAGAAATCTTTTTGCTTATCTTACTCTTATCTTAACTTTAAAAAAAAAAATGAATTGTAACCAGATATGGTTGGTGTTTGCGAGAACCCCTTGAACTACTACATTACTTGATTTAAAGGGTTCTCGACGGTTTATGCGCAGTTTTCTTATATATATATGCTTACTATGTTTCTATTTGTATTTCTCAAGCCCCTTACTCACTTCAATTCAATTAGATGTAAATGACCCATAACTATGTAGTCCTATTCCTAATAGATTGATCCCAAAATAACATATCCAAATTATAAGAAATCCCATAGAGGCCACTATTGACGAATTTACACCTTCCCATTTTTTTTTTTTTCTAGTATGTAAATAAATCGCGAATATGGTCCAAGTAATAAACGCCCAAGTTTCCTTTGGATCCCAATTCCAATATGATCCCCATGCCTCATTAGCCCATACTGCTCCCGAAAGAATGCCGATGGTTAAAAAGATAAACCCTAGACTAATAATACGATAACTCCAACGATCCAATTGTTGAATAAATTGAGACCTGTAATAATTTCTAGAAGAAAGAAAGGAAGTCTTTCGTAAAACATTCTTTCTTTCATTCAAGATCTCAACAAAAAAAAATGACTCATTTAAAAAATCAAAATTATTGCTCTTACCAATAATCCTTATGACTTTTCGAAATGTAATGACTAAAAGAGCTACTGATAATAATGATCCACATAAAAGAGATGCATAGCCCAATACCATCATACTTACGTGCATCATTAACCAATAGGATTGGAGAGCGGGTACTAATATTGCGGATTGATGCATTTCTGTTAAAAGACCCGAAGTAGCAAATCCTTGAGTAAAAATAACACTTGGTGCGATTATTGTGCTTAAATGGTTTTTCTTTTTTTTAAAACGCGGAATCATATGAAAAATGGAAAAACCCCACGAAAGAAAGATTAATGATTCATATAAATCACTTAATGGTAAATGTCCTGAAAAAATCCAACGAGTAACTAATAATCCTGTTATACAGAAAAAAGTGACTATCATTCCTTTTTCGGACGAATCATATAGTCTTACGATTTCATTCACTAATAAGGTTATCAAATGAATTGCAATTACAATTGATACGACCGAAAACGATATATGAGTTAATAGATGCTCTAAAGTTGAAAATATCATATATTAAAAAATTAATAAACTAAAAAAAAAAGGGGAGTTCCTAATTATAATTATAGGAATGGAAATCGGGAATTGAATTAATTATAGGACTTACTCTTTTCGAAGATGCCATGCCGCCACTCGGACTCGAACCGAGATGCTCTAGCACTGCTTCCTAAGAGCAGCGTGTCTACCGATTTCACCATAGCGGCTTGCTCGAAATCATAATAACCGATTTTTAGTCAATCGTCGAGATTCAAAGAGTTAATTCAAATGTAACATTTGTTTAGTAAACATTCAATTTGCAATTTGAAACATTAAATTAAAGAATTTTAATAACAAAAAAGACAAAATTTTTTTTTTTATTGATTATTGAGTCGATGGGGAAAATAAGAATCCCCATCCCGAAAAATGAGAAAACATACTAAAAAAGTGGAAACCGTGTTGTGTTTATTCTTTTTTTTTGTTTGAAAAAAAAAAAAATACCATTTTTTCTTAGAATTCAAAATAATTATTATTCTACATATCATAAGAGCAAGAAGAATAAATATCAGAAGAACAAAATGGGTTCAATTTTTTATTGATCAGTTCAAAACATTAAGAAATATAAATTATTTCTCTTTTCTTATTTTTTTTTTTAGTTATATATTAGTTATATAGATAAATATAAAAAAATAAACGAAATTACACTATTTTTCGCATTCGTCTAATTCAGATTATTCCAATGTTTGTATTTCTTGCACAAAAAAACTTTTTGAGTTCCCCGTATAAAGAGATTTCGCTAACGAAAAAGCTTTCAATGCTGTCCAATATCCCTTCTTTTTCCAAATATTTTTCCGAATCCGTTTTTTTGATATAGACGTGCGTTTTTTTGGAACTGCCATTCAAAAATTATACTAGTTTATTCATTGCTATGGTTGTATGTCAAAGACATCTATTGTTCAAAACGAATTGTTCTTTAATTAGCCATATATTTAGCTATTATTGTTTTTTTTTTCTAGATTATATTCCTAAAAATGTAGATATGGAAAAATCAGATAGTCTTTTTTCTTTTTTGGTTCTAGTAATCTTTTATGTAATTCTTACAAATAAAAAAAAACTGTCTGTTTCTATCTCTGTCTATTTTCGTCGTACTGCCTTTATACATAGAATAAAATACATCGAAAAAGTTTAAGAACCCAACCCTTAATCCTTAATCTTGGTTAATAAAAAAAATGAATTGATCCAGCTCGACGAACGAGTGCGCCTAATTTCATTTCAATTTAAAATTTGAACCAAATCGATCGTTAATTTATTATTTATTAAATTATTATTTATTAAAGTTTATTTTTAAAATATATGATTTTAAAAGATCATGTATCTTAATTCCTTTTTTTTATGTCTATGTAAAGTAAATTGTTGAATATCATAACCCCTTTTACAAACATAGATTTTATGGAAAAAAATAAATTAGTTCCAAAATGAACTAATGATTTTCTGAATATCAATAAACAAACTAAAAAAAATTATTATTTTGTTAAGTTAGAGGTTAGGTCATATGGACTTTTTTTTATAAGTCATATCAAAATAAACTAATGTTTTTTGTTTTTGTGTAATTATTTTTCCTCACTCTATAGATGTAAATTATTGTAATTATAGAATAATAATTTAAAATTTTTATTTTCTTAATACTTACTAAAAAGAAAGTTTCTTTTTCACTAGTAAATTCTTTTGACTCGTTTTTACTTCGTGTTTTGCAATATTTGAAGTATTGGGCAAAGCAAAGATTAAGAATAATTAACAATAGATAATTCTATTTAAGTTTGTTTTGCATATCTTAATTTTTTATTAACTGAAGCCTTTCACAAGAGATAAAACCTGCAAATAAGAAACAAAACTCATTAAATTAAGAAAAAAAATATTTTTATTTTTTTTGTATGGAATTTACATATCAATATTCATGGATCATACCTTTCATTCCACTTCCAGTTCCTATGTTAATAGGAGTGGGACTTCTACTTTTTCCGACGGCAACAAAAAATCTTCGCCGTATGTGGGCTTTTCCTAGTATTTTATTGTTAAGTATAGTTATGATTTTTTCAATCGATGTGTGTATTCATGAAATAAATAACAGTTCTATCTATCAATATGTAGGGTCTTGGACTATCAATAATGATCTTTCTTTAGAGTTTGGTCACTTGATCGATTCACTTACCTCTATTATGTCAATATTAATTACTACTGTTGGAATTCTGGTTCTTATTTATAGTGACAGTTATATGTCTCACGATCAAGGATATTTGAGATTTTTTGCTTATATGAGTTTTTTTAATACTTCAATGTTGGGATTGGTTACTAGTTCTAATTTGATACAAATTTATATTTTTTGGGAATTGGTTGGAATGTGTTCTTATCTATTAATAGGTTTTTGGTTCACACGCCCTATTGCAGCAAATGCTTGTCAAAAAGCTTTTGTAACTAATCGTATAGGGGATTTTGGTTTTTTATTAGGAATTTTAGGTCTTTATTGGATAACGGGTAGTTTAGAATTTCGGGATTTGTTTGAAATATTCAATAACTTGATTTCTAATAATGAGGTTAATCTTCTATTTGCTATTTTGTGTTCCTTCCTGTTATTTGCCGGTTCAGTTGCTAAATCTGCCCAATTCCCCCTTCATGTATGGTTACCGGATGCTATGGAAGGGCCTACCCCTATTTCAGCTCTTATACATGCTGCTACTATGGTAGCGGCGGGAATTTTTCTTGTAGCCCGGCTTCTTCCTCTTTTCATAGTTATACCTTACATAATGAATGGAATAGCTTTGATAGGTATAATAACAGTAGTATTAGGAGCTAGTTTAGCTCTTGCTCAAAAGGATATTAAGAGAAGTTTGGCCTATTCTACAATGTCTCAATTGGGTTATATGATGTTAGCTCTAGGTATGGGCTCTTATCGAGCTGCTTTATTTCATTTGATTACTCATGCTTATTCAAAAGCATTGTTGTTTTTAGGATCCGGATCCATTATCCATTCAATGGAAGCTATTGTTGGATATTCTCCAGATAAAAGTCAAAATATGGTTCTTATGGGTGGTTTAACAAAGCATGTGCCAATTACAAAAACTGCTTTTTTGGTGGGTACACTTTCTCTTTGCGGTATTCCACCCTTTGCCTGTTTTTGGTCCAAAGATGAAATTCTTAATGATAGTTGGTTATATTCACCAATTTTTGCAATAATAGCTTGTTCCACAGCAGGATTAACCGCATTTTATATGTTTCGGATCTATTTACTTATTTTTGAGGGACATTTAAACGTTCATTTTCAAAATTACAATGGAAAAAAAAAGAGCTCATTCTATTTAATATCGTTATGGGGTAAAGAAGGGCAAAAAGTGTTAAAAAAAAAAATGCATTTATTTTCTTTATTAACAATGAATAATAATAATAATGAAAGGGCTTCTTTTTTTTGCAAGAAGATACATCCACAT